CTGCAGTAAAAAATTCGATAGATGGAATTTTGATAAATAAGATTCATAATATCCTTAGTAATGATTACAATTACCACGAATTTAAACAGAAAAAGGATACATTTGATATAAAATCACTATTAAAAAAAATTAGACATTTCGTAAATTTAACTTTAATGAGTAAATTTACTAGGGAATCAATATCGAATCTGAAAGGAATTTCGTTATTTACGGAACAAGTAAAAATTGACTCAGAAAATCGAGAAAAATTTTTTGAATTTTTAGTTGATGCAATCATAGCGGATTCCTTTACTCAAATGATTCCAAAAGAATCCATTGGAATAAAAGAAATCAGTAAAAAAGTTTCTCGCTGGTCATACAAATTAATCGACGATTTAGAACAACAAGAAAGAGAAAATGAAGAAGGTGTGGCTATGGATCATCAAATTCGATCAAGGAAAGCTAAACGTGTAGTGATTTTTACTGATAACCGAGAGAATACCGATACTACTTATACTAATATTAAAGATACGAATAAATCAGATCAAACAGACGAAGTAGCTTTGATACGTTATTCACAACAATCAGATTTTCGTCGAGACATAATCAAAGGTTCCATGCGTGTTCAAAGACGTAAAATAGTTATTTCGGAACTATTTCAAGCAAATATACATTCCCCCCTTTTTTTAGACAGAATAGATAAATACTCTTTTTTTTCTGTTAATATTTCCGGAATAATTCAACGAATTTTAAAAAATTCTATGGGAAAAAACCCAGAATTTACAATTTCGAATTATAATTATACAGAAGAAGAAATAAAGGAGGTAGATAAAAAAAAAGAATACAAAAGAGAAGAAAAGAAAAGAAAAGAAAAAGCACGAATACAAGTAGCCGAAGCCTGGGATACCATTCTACTTGCTCAAGTAATACGGGGTTTGATGTTAGTAACTCAGTCGACTCTTAGAAAATATATTCTATTACCTTTATTGATAATAGTTAAAAATATTGGCCGTCTATTATTATTCCAACTTCCCGAGTGGTCTGAGGACTTAAAAGAGTGGAATCGAGAAATGCATGTTAAATGTACCTATAATGGTGTTCAATTATCAGAAATAGAATTTCCCAAAAACTGGTTAATAGATGGTATTCAGATAAAGATACTATTTCCTTTCTGTCTAAAACCTTGGCACAGATCTAGGATACGACCTTTTGGCCGAGATCAAAAGAAAAAGAAAGAACAAAATAAAAAAGATGATTTTTGTTTTTTAACGGTTTGGGGAATGGAAACTGAACTTCCTTTTGGTTCTCCCCGAAAAAAACCTCCCTTTTTTCAACCTATTTTTAAAGAATTTGACAAAAAAATTAGAAAATTTAGAAAGAAATGTTTTCGAGTTCTAAGAATTCTCAAAGAAAAAATAAAATTGTTTCTAAAGGTACCAAATGAAACAAAAAAATGGATTATACAAAGCCTTCTTTTTTTAAAAAAAATAATAAAAAAACTTTCAACTGTAAATCAAATTCTAGTATTTGAATTGAGAGAAGAATCGAGTAAAATAAAAAAAGAAAAAGATTCACTAATAAATAATCAGATGATTCATGAATCATCCACTCAAGCCCGATTCATGAATTGGACCAATTTTTCATTGACAGAAAAAAAAAGCAAAGATCTGGCCAATAGAACAAGGATAATAAGAAATCAAATAGCAAAAATTAAAAAAGACAAGAAAAGGGAATTACAAACTATAAAAATAAAAATGAGTCCTAACAAAATACGTTATGGTACTAAAAGATTTGAATCAAACAAAAATATTGGTCAAGTATTAAAAAGAAGAAATGCTCGATTAATCCGTAAATCAAGTTATTTTTTCAAATTTTTTGGGGAAAGGATATACATAGATATATTTCTATATATCATTAATATTCCAAGAATTAATACACAACTTTTTCTTGAATCAACAAAAAAAGTTATTGAAAAATTCATTTCCAATAATGAAACAAATCAAGAAAGGATTGATAAAACAAATAAAAATATAATTCAGTTCATTTCGAATATAAAAAAATCACTTTTTCATTTTAGTAGTAATATTAATAAAAATTCGAGGCTTCTTTCTGATTTATCTTTTTTGTCACAAGCCCATGTATTTTATAAATTATCACAAGCCCAAATTATTAACTTATATAAGTTAAGATATAAGTTAATATCTGTCCTTCAATATCGCGGAACGTCTTTATTTCTTAAGAATGAAATAAAAGATTATTTTGGAACACAAGGAATAACTCATTCTGAACTAAGGACTAATAAACTTCTGAATTATGGAATGAATCAATGGAAAAACTGGTTAAAAGGTAATTATCAATACGATTTATCTCAGATAAAATGGTCTCAATTAATAACAAAAAAATGGCGAAATAAAGTCAATGGACGTTGTAGGGTTGAAAAAAAAAGGAATTCATATGAAAAAGAACAATTAATTAATTATAAAAATGCAAATAATTCTGAAGACCATTTATTCTTATTACCCGATCAAAAAGATAAGTTTCAAAAAAACTATAGATATGATGTTTTATCATATAAATTTATTTATTATGAAGATAAGAAGGATTCATATAGATATAGTTATAAGTCACCATTCAAAGTAAATAAAAACCAAGAATTTTCTTATACTTCTAATTACAACATACATAAAGAAAAATTAATTGACATGTGGTGGAGTATCCCTATCACTAATTATTTAGGAATAATTAATATTATGGGTATAGAGAAAAATACAGATAGAAAAAATTTTGATTGGAAAATTCTCCATTTTTGTCTTAGAAAGAAAGTCGACATTGGGGCATGGATCGATATCAGTACTAGCAGTAATAAAAATACTAAGACTGAACCTAAAAATTATCAAATTGTTGATAAAATTTATAATAAAGGTCTTTTTTATCGCCCATTTTATCAAGAAATCGACCAACCCCATCAAAAAAAAAATATTTTTGATTGGATGGGAATGAATGAAGAAATACTAAGTCGTCCCATATCGAATCTAGAATTTTGGTTCTTTCCGGAATTTGTCTTACTTTATAATGCATATAAAAAGAAACCGTGGGTTATACCAATTAATTTCCTTTTTTCAAATTTTATTGTAAGGGGAATTTTTAGTGAAAATAAAAAAATCAATAGAAAGAAAAAAAATAATACTTTTAGACCATCAAATGAAAAAAAATCTCTTGAATTAGAGAATCAAAATCAAAACAAAAAAGAACTCGCAAGTCAAGAAAATCTTGGATCAGATATCCAAGAGAACTCTGACTCTGTTCTCTCAACCCAACAAAAAGGTATTGAAGAAGATTATACAGGATCAGATATGAAGAAACGCATAAAGAAAAAGCAATACAAATACAAGAGTAGTACAGAAGCAGAACTCGATTTCTTCCTGAAAAGGTATTTGCTTTTTCAATTGAGATGGAACGATTCGTTGAATCAAAAACTGATCGATAATATCAAAGTATATTGTCTCCTCCTTAGATTGGTAAATCCAAGAGAAATTACTATATCCTCTATTGAAAGGAGAGAAATGAGTATGGATATAATGCTGATTCAAAAAGATTTAACTCTTAGAGAATTAATGAAAGGGGGGATATTTATTATTGAACCAGTTCGTCTATCTGTAAAGGGTGATGGACAATTTATTCTGTATCAAACCCTAAGTATTTCATTGGTTCATAAGAGTAAATACCAAAATAATAAAAAAAAATACATTGAAAATGCTCATAAGAAGTATTTGGATGAATCAGTTTCAAGACATCCAAAGATGTCTAAAAATAGAGACAAAAACAATTATGATTTGCTTGCTCCTGAAAATATTTTATCGCCTAGACGCCGTAGAGAATTGAGAATTCTAATTTGTTTCAACTCAAAGAATAATAAAGATGTGGGCAAAACCCCAGTATTTTACAATGGTAATTGGGTAAAAAACTGTAGTCAATTTTTTGATGAAAGCAAAGATCTTGATCGAGATAAAAATAAACTTATAAAATATAAATTATTTCTTTGGCCCAATTATCGAGTAGAAGATTTAGCTTGTATGAATCGTTATTGGTTTGATACTAATAACGGAAGTCGTTTTAGTATATTAAGAATACATATGTATTCTCGATAAAAAATTTAGTTATGATAAATTTGTCTTATATATTCCCTATCATCTAATAGATGCACACACGCCTTGTCTTACATTCAATTCCCATATATGATACTAATTCGATGACGTATCGATTGGATCCAGAAACGAATTAACATAATTGTCTTTATTAATTTTCTTTGAAAAAAAAAATCAATAAAGAAATTCAGATTTATTGTGTATACCGGATTAAAATAGCTGGCATTATTATTCGGGAAAATTCCATATTTGGTAAAAATAAAAAAGGAAGGAGGTTTAAGAATTTATGACAAAAAATTCATTCATATCTGTTATTTCGCATGAAGAAAAAGAAGAAAACAGGGGGTCTGTTGAATTTCAAGTATTCAGTTTTACCAATAAGATACGAAGACTTACTTCACATTTGGAATTTCACAAAAAAGATTATTCATCTCAGAGGGGTCTACGAAAAATTCTGGGAAAACGTCAACGACTGCTGGCTTATTTGTCAAAGAAAAGGAGAGTACGTTATAAAGAATTAATAGGTCAATTGAACATTCGAGAGCTAAAAACGCGTTAATTTGAAATTTTAAGATTCGTTTTGAATTATTTGATTTATTCGATCTTGAATTTTGATGAACTTCTTTTTGTTTTCAGAAATTCATGGAAAAAGGAATTCATGAAAGAATCAATCGGGGAAAAACCTATGACTGTACCCACTACAAGAAAAGACCTCATGATAGTCAATATGGGCCCTCACCACCCATCAATGCATGGCGTTCTCCGACTCATCGTTACTTTAGACGGCGAAGATGTTATTGACTGTGAACCAATATTGGGTTATTTACACAGAGGGATGGAAAAAATTGCGGAAAACCGAACAATCATACAATATCTGCCTTATGTAACACGTTGGGATTATTTAGCTACTATGTTCACAGAAGCAATAACTGTAAATGGACCAGAACAATTGGGAAATATTCAAGTACCTAAAAGGGCTAGCTATATCAGAGTGATTATGTTAGAGTTAAGTCGTATAGCTTCTCATTTATTATGGCTCGGCCCTTTTATGGCAGATATTGGCGCGCAGACCCCCTTCTTCTATATTTTCAGAGAAAGAGAATTGGTATATGATTTATTCGAAGCTGCCACCGGTATGAGAATGATGCATAATTTTTTTCGTATCGGAGGAGTAGCTGCCGATCTACCTTATGGGTGGATAGAGAAATGTTTAGATTTCTGTGATTATTTTTTAACAGGGATTGCTGAATACCAAAAACTTATTACGAGAAATCCTATTTTTTTAGAACGAGTTGAGGGGGTGGGCATTATTGGTGGGGAAGAGGCAATAAATTGGGGTTTATCAGGACCAATGCTACGAGCTTCCGGAATACAATGGGATCTTCGTAAAGTTGATCATTATGAGTGTTATGACGAATTTGATTGGGAAGTCCAATGGCAAAAAGAAGGAGATTCGTTAGCTCGTTATTTAATACGAATCGCTGAAATGGCGGAATCTATAAAAATTATTCAACAAGCTCTAGAAGGAATTCCAGGGGGTCCTTATGAGAATTTAGAAATTCGACGCTTTAATAGAATAAAATATCCGGAATGGAATGATTTTGAATATAGATTCATTAGTAAAAAGCCGTCTCCTGCTTTTGAATTGTCAAAACAAGAACTTTATGTGAGAGTCGAAGCCCCAAAGGGAGAATTGGGAATATTTTTGATAGGAGATCAGAGTGTTTTTCCTTGGAGATGGAAAATTCGACCGCCGGGTTTTATCAATTTGCAAATTCTTCCTCGGTTAGTTAAAAAAATGAAATTGGCGGATATTATGACGATACTAGGTAGTATAGATATCATTATGGGAGAAGTTGATCGTTGAAATGATAATTGATACAACAGAAGTACAAGCTATCAATTCTTTTTCCAGATTGGAATCCTTAAAAGAGGTTTATGGGGCTATATGGATGCTTGCTCCCATTTTGATTCTCGTATTGGGAATCACAACAGGTGTACTAGTAATTGTGTGGTTAGAAAGAGAAATATCTGCAGGTATACAACAACGTATTGGACCCGAATACGCGGGCCCTTTGGGAATTCTTCAAGCTCTAGCAGACGGGACAAAACTACTTTTTAAAGAGAACCTTCTTCCATCTAGAGGGGATACCCGTTTATTTAGTATCGGACCCTCTATAGCAGTCATATCAATTCTACTAAATTATTTAGTAATTCCTTTTGGCTATCGCTTTGTTCTAGCCGATCTCAGTATTGGTGTTTTTTTATGGATCGCCATTTCAAGTATTGCTCCAATTGGACTTCTTATGTCAGGATATGGATCAAATAATAAATATTCCTTTTTAGGTGGTCTACGGGCTGCTGCCCAATCAATTAGTTATGAAATACCATTAACTTTATGTGTTTTATCAATATCTCTACGTGTGATTCGTTGAAACAGAAACAACAGAAACCTAAGTCTTTCCCCATTTATTTTTAGGTTTCTAAGAATAAAAATAAAATGTATTGAATAGATATCTTCATTTTTTTATTCACCGTTCGGGTTGATAAACTAAAACAGATAGTTATATGAGTGAAAGAAAACAGCTTCGAAATTCGCAGTAAAAATTTGAATCTCATTTCCTATGTACAAGGGTTAACCAAAAATAAAGATAAGCAGTTAAGACCGTTTACCCCAAGACTGGTTAATTAGTCATCATGGCTTGAAGCGGGTTAAAAAAAGCAACTCTATAGAGTTTTTACTATTTTTTGTTTGTATTAATGAATTAACATAGAGATTGAGCAAAAATGAGTGGATGATTAGGAACACCAAAGTACACAAAGGATTCGTAATATAAATTATGTAAGTTATCCGGTGAGACATTTCTACAAAAAAGAAATACTAATTGGGACTTTAAGTTGGTAGAAACGATCAAGTAGTACTCCCAAAAATTCCGATCCAGAGTATCCTCCTATCCACCGATTAAGTAAATGACTATCAGGAACGAAGTAATCCTTTAGTTTTTTTATGTTAAGCCTAAATAAAAAGAAGTAAGAGGGACGAAAAAAATAAAAAATATAAATGTAATCGAAAAAAAAAAAAAAAAAAAGATCTTTTTTCTGATATCCATATTCATGGAAATGGAATTTTTGTCATGTCATAAACAATCAATATTTAATTCTTTTTCGGAATAAAAAAAAAAATAAGGTGAAATATTTATTGATATTAGTAAAAAGTAAAAAGAGTATTTTATTGAAAGATTCGTTTATTACTCAATAAAAAGAATTCAAATTCTTATTTTATTATTTTATTAAAGGATGAGATCAATTCCGAAGCACTTTTTTATAGTATAGCAATAGCAGACAGAATTCCATTGGTCTAATTCAGGACTTTTCGATTGATTTTTACCGTATCTATCCTACAAACAAGAATATCGAATCAATCCTTAGATTTATTTATGTCTCTAGAGGAGCCGTATGAGGTGAAAATCTCATGTACGGTTCTGGAATAGCTATGATAAGAGTAATTTTATCATCGACTATGATTATCTAACAGTTCAAGTCCAGTTGATATAGTTGAGGCGCAGTCCAAATACGGGTTTTGGGGATGGAATTTGTGGCGGCAACCTATAGGATTTTTCGTTTTTATAATCTCTTCTCTAGCAGAATGCGAGAGGTTGCCTTTTGATTTACCAGAAGCAGAAGAAGAATTAGTAGCGGGTTATCAAACCGAATATTCAGGTATTAAATTTGGTTTATTTTATGTTGCTTCCTATCTAAATCTACTAGCCTCTTCGCTATTTGTAACAGTTCTTTACTTGGGTGGTTGGAATTTTTGTATTCCATACATACTCATTCCTGAATTTTTTGAAATAAATAAGGTGGATGGAGTCTTTGGAACGACAATTGATATTTTCATTACATTAGCTAAAAGTTTTTTGTTCTTGTTCATTCCTATCACAACAAGATGGACTTTACCTCGACTGAGAATAGACCAATTATTAAATCTTGGATGGAAATTTCTTTTACCTATTTCTTTAGGTAATCTATTATTAACAACTTCTTCCCAACTCGTTTCATTATAAATTCTAAAAAAAAAAAATAATATTTGATATTCACTCTATTTAATTCACAACTTATCTCAAACAAGAGAAAAAAACAAAATAGAATTTTTTTAGTGATATTTAATATATGCTCCCTATGGTAACTGGGTTCATCAATTATGGGCAACAAACAGTACGGGCGGCAAGATACATTGGTCAAAGTTTTATAATTACCCTATCCCACGCCAACCGGTTACCCGTAACTATTCAATACCCTTATGAAAAATTGATCACATCAGAGCGTTTTCGTGGTCGAATCCACTTTGAATTTGATAAATGTATTGCTTGTGAAGTATGTGTTCGTGTATGTCCTATAGATCTACCCGTTGTTGATTGGAAATTGGAAACAGATATTCGAAAGAAACGATTGCTTAATTACAGCATTGATTTCGGAATCTGTATATTTTGTGGTAATTGTGTTGAGTATTGTCCAACAAATTGTTTATCAATGACTGAAGAATATGAGTTTTCTACTTATGATCGTCACGAATTAAATTATAATCAAATTGCTCTGGGTCGTTTACCAATATCAATAACTGATGATTACACAATTCGAACAATTTTGAATTCGCCTCAAACAAAAGAGAAATCTCATGATTGAAGAAAAATTCCCAATTACTAATTACTCAGGTTCTTTTATTTAATTTATAATTAAAAACCCTTTTTTCTTGGTCAAGAACTAGAAATTCCAACTATTTATTATTCTATTAATTGATAAAAATGGTAACTTAGTTTGTATTGAAAATTTGCTTTCTGTTTATTGTAATTATTTGAAATAGTTTTAGTTTCGAACTACCCAAATAAATAAAGAATGCGGTGGGTCTAATAACTTTACCTACATCAAGTCGTAAACATTATGATTTCGTTCAATTAGCAATTAGAAACGCATGAACCGAACCTCTTTTTCCCTGTTCAAGTCAATAAGATCATGAAACATTCCGATTTTTTATTTCTTATTTTACATATAATGGATTTACCTGGACCAATACACGATTTTCTTTTAGTCTTTCTGGGGTCAGGTCTTATATTAGGGGGTCTAGGAGTGGTTTTTTTTACCAATCCCATTTTTTCTGCCTTTTCACTGGGATTGGTTCTTGTTTGTATATCTTTATACTATATTCTAGCAAACTCTCATTTTGTAGCTTCTGCACAACTCCTTATTTATGTCGGAGCTATAAATGTTTTAATAATATTTGCTGTAATGTTCATGAATGGTCCGGAATATGACAAAATATTTCATATTTGGACTATTGGGGACGGGGCTACTGCGTTGGTTTGTACAAGTCTTTTTGTTTCATTAATTATTACTATTTTTAATACGTCATGGTATGGGATTATTTGGACTACAAGATCAAACCAGATTCTAGAACAAGATTTTATAAATAATAGTCAACAAATTGGAATTCATTTATCAACAGGTTTTTTTCTTCCATTTGAACTCATTTCAATAATTCTTTTAGTTGCTTTAATAGGTGCAATTGCTGTGGCTCGTCAATAATTAATTTTGAAAACCAGCAATCCAAATAAAAATTCTATTTTATCATATTCATTTCCATTCAATTCTATTCGAATTGATGTATAAAAAGGAAATACTTTTAATTTAGTTCGATTTATTACCGACATTTTTTTTCTCTTAATTTCTTCTATTCTCACTTGTTATATTCTGGTCAATCAAATAGGTTTAATTGTTGTTCATATTGAAATGAATCGCGATTGGTAGTGATAAGGAGTTGTTCAATGATCCTCGAACATGTACTTGTTTTGAGTGCTTATTTATTTTCTATCGGGATCTATGGATTAGTTACGAGCCGAAATTTGGTGCGGGCTCTTATGTGTCTTGAACTTATATTGAATGCAGTTAATCTAAATTTTGTAACATTTTCTGATTTTTTTGATAATCGCCAATTAAAAGGAAACATTTTCTCAATTTTTGTTATAGCGATTGCAGCTGCTGAAGCAGCCATTGGACCGGCTATTGTTTCTTCAATTTATCGTAACAGAAAATCAACTCGTATAAATCAATCGAATTTATTGAATAAGTAGTATTTTGTTTTTAATTCTATTATTATTTTCTATTCTATTTATATTAGAATTCTATAAATTTAATAAATAATATTTATCAATTCAAATTAGATTACTAGGTATGGCGCCTTAACTTATAATCATACTTTCAAAAATTTAAAAAATCAGTGTAATAATTCAAAGTATTTTGGACCTCTTTTCTTTTTTTATTTATTTTTTAATAAGCCGATCGAATCCAGAAGTAGATTGATTCAAAAATTCTGGTAAATCATTGATTCGTCTGGTATTTGAATATGTGCTTCATTTACTTTACTAGAACTAGATCGAAAATTTAAATTAATGAAGTTAAAAAAAATTATAGATCCAATGTCACATTCAGTAAAGATTTATGATACATGTATAGGGTGTACTCAATGTGTCCGAGCTTGTCCCACAGATGTATTAGAAATGATACCTTGGGATGGATGTAAAGCTAAACAAATAGCTTCTGCTCCAAGAACAGAGGACTGTGTTGGTTGTAAGAGATGTGAATCCGCCTGTCCAACAGATTTTTTAAGCGTTCGAGTTTATTTATGGCATGAAACAACTCGGAGCATGGGTCTAGCTTATTGATACGTTCCAGAAAACTCCATTTGAATCCATTTTTTTTATTTGGATTTTTTTACCGAAAAAAACCCGTACCTGAAAAAGAAATATATTTCTTTTTCAGGTACGGGTTTTTTTGGCTCAAGTGTATCTTGTCTTTACCACGAATTATTTTCCTTGGTTAACTACAATTGTAGTTTTGCCTATATTTGCGGGTTCTTTAATTTTCTTTCTTCCTCATAAAGGAAATAAGGTCATTAGATGGTACACTATATGTATTTCTATCTTAGAGATCCTTCTAACGACCTACGCATTCTGTTATCATTTCCAACCAGACGATCCATTAATCCAACTAGCAGAAGATTATAAATGGATTGACTTTTTTGATTTCCACTGGAGATTAGGAATAGACGGGGTTTCGATAGGACCCATTTTACTGACGGGATTCATCACCACTTTAGCTACTTTAGCGGCTTGGCCAGTTACTCGAGATTCCCGATTATTCCATTTCCTAATGTTAGCAATGTACAGTGGTCAAATAGGATCATTTTCAGCTCGAGACCTTTTACTTTTTTTCATAATGTGGGAATTAGAATTAATTCCTGTTTATCTACTTTTATCCATGTGGGGAGGAAAGAAACGTCTCTACTCCGCTACTAAGTTTATTTTGTATACTGCAGGGGGTTCCATATTTTTATTAATAGGAGTTCTGGGTGTTGGTTTATATGGTTCCAATGAACCAACATTAAATTTTGAAACATTAGTTAATCAGTCGTATCCCATTGCATTAGAAATAATATTTTATATTGGATTTTTTATTGCTTTTGCTGTCAAATTACCGATTATACCTTTACATACATGGTTACCGGATACCCACGGAGAAGCACATTACAGTACTTGTATGCTTTTAGCCGGAATCTTATTAAAAATGGGAGCATATGGATTGATTCGGATCAATATGGAATTATTACCCCATGCTCATTCTAGATTTTCTCCTTGGTTGATAATAGTAGGCACAATGCAAATAATCTATGCAGCTTCAACATCTACCGGGCAACGTAATTTAAAAAAAAGAATAGCCTATTCCTCTGTATCTCACATGGGTTTCATAATTATAGGAATTAGCTCTATAACTGATACGGGACTTAATGGAGCCATTTTACAAATAATTTCTCATGGATTTATTGGTGCTGCACTTTTTTTCTTAGCGGGAACTAGTTACGATAGAATACGTCTTGTTTATCTTGACGATATGGGCGGAATAGCTATTCCAATGCCAAAAATATTCACACTCTTCAGTAGCTTTTCAATGGCATCCCTTGCCTTACCAGGCATGAGTGGGTTCGTTGCCGAATTAATAGTCTTTTTGGGAATAATTACCAGCCAAAAATATCTTTTAATGCCAAAAATACTAATTACTTTTGGAATGGCAATTGGAATGATATTAACTCCTATTTATTCATTATCTATGTTACGTCAAATGTTCTATGGATATAAATTATTTAATATCCCAAACTCTTCTTTTTTTGATTCTGGGCCGCGAGAATTATTTGTTTCGACTTCTATCTTTCTACCAATAATAGGTATTGGGATTTACCCCGATTTCGTTCTCTCACTATCAGTTGAAAAGGTGCAAGCTATTCTATCCAATTATTTTTATAGGTTATAGGTAGGTTTCCTTTTCTTTCATAAAATAAAAAAAGAAGTTTTCTTTAACATAAGAAGAATAAAGGTCAAATTCTAATTCTAATCCGGCATGTTTGACATTTGTGCGAACCATTTAAATGAAGTAGTGTAGTGATTTAAATGGTTCGCACCTGTTTATAAGAAATTTGCTTATGCCTTGTCCTATGTTTGTATTCGTTTCTTCAATTTAATTAAGCGTTAATATAAATGAACCATAACTATGTAGCCCTATTCCTAATAGATTGACCCCAAAATAGCATATCCAAATTATAATAAAACCCAAAAAAGCCACAATTGCGGAATTTTCACCCTGAATATTTGTATTTGTTCTAATATGTAAATAAATTGCAAATATGGTCCAGGTAATAAAAGCCCAAGTTTCCTTTGGGTCCCAATTCCAATATGATCCCCATGCCTCATTGGCCCATACCGCTCCTGAAAGAATACCTATGGTTAAAAAGATAAATCCGAAACTAATAACACGATAACTCCAATGATCCACTTGTTCAATCAACTGGGACCTGTAATAATTTCTAACATAAAGGGGGGAAGCACTTTGTAAAATATTGCCTTTTTCATTCATGTATTGAATCTCAACGAAGAAAAATGACTCATTTAATAAATGTTTTATTTTATCAAAAACCCGTATTATATCTTTTTGAAATGTAATGATTAGAAGTGCTACTGATAATAATGATCCGCATAAAAGAGCTGCATAACCCAATATCATCATACTTACATGCATCATTAACCACTGGGATTGGAGAGCAGGTAATAATATTCGGGATTGATGCATTTCTGTTAAGAGGCCCGAAGTAGCAAACCCTTGAGTAAAAATAGCACTTGGCGCAGTTATTGTACTTAAGTTATTTTTCTGTTTTTTAAAATACAGAATCATATGAATAATGTATAAACTCCAGGAAAGGAAGATTAATGATTCATATAGATCACTTAATGGGAAATGCTTCCAATAAATCCAACGAGTAACTAATAATCCTGTTATACAGAAAAAAGTAACTATCATGCCTTTTTCGAATGAATTATGTAGTCCTACTATTTCATTGACTAATAAAGTTATCAAATGGAGTGTAATTACAATGGAAACCATTGAAAACGAAATATGAGTTAAAATATGCTCTAAAGTCGAAAATATCATAAAAATAAATAATTAATAAAAAAAAAAAAATACTCAATTACAAATACAAATTATGAAATGGAAACAGGAAATTTAATTCATTTCATTATAGGACTATTAAATTCTTTTGAGAATTAAATTTCTAAGATGCCGTGCCGCCACTCGGACTCGAACCGAGATGCTATCGCACTGCTTCCTAAGAGCAGCGTGTCTACCAATTTCACCATAGCGGCTTGCTTGAAATCATAATAACCCACTTTAATTCAATCGTCGAGATTGAAGGAGTTAATTCAATGCAATATTTTTTTTTAGGAAACATTCAAATTGATGACTAAAAAATCATTCCCAAATTAAAATTGGAACATTTCATTTTCATTATAATATAAAGTATCGTTTTATACTACTTATTTGAGGTTCAAGTTAAAAAAAAAGTATCTATTTAGATTTTCAATATACTTTCGTGTAGTTTATGTTTTCTTGAAATGTAACTCTTGTAATCTAAATAGAATATTCTTTTCATCCAGGGATATAGACCTCAATACAGTTCTTTCTCATTCTCATTTATCATTTGGTAATGAGAAATTATTTAACTGATTTCAAAAATGTTAAATAAAAAAAATTTGATCCCTATTGAAACGTACTTCCAAAACACAAATTTAATTCTGCGTACATAATATTCAACTAATATATAATATAGTTGAAAGGTATTTTTCGATTGATTTGAAACGGGTGTATATATAGCAATTCCTAGAAATAATGATTACGAAAATTTAAGTTTTAAATTTTAAACTAAATATTTTTTATTTGTCCTTTTTGACATTTTACGGATATACAATTTATAGATAGAAAAACTTTTAATATTTTAGATTGTTTTGTGCGAAAACAAACGGGTTGGTGGGGAAAAGAAAATCCCCACCTTAGAAATGACAGAATAGACTAAAAAAGAAAAGAAAGGTGATGAAACCTTATATATATAATATATATTTTTTTTTTTTCAAAAAAAAAAGTACCATTTTACGGTCGACATAAGAGTTCTTATTCTACATATCATAAGAAAAAACTTATTCTACATATCATAAGAAAAATTTAAAATTTATACAGTTCAAAGCATTTATTAGTGAATGCAAAGCATTAATTGCATATTTAAATAGGTTTTTTATATATTTTTGATTTTAAATTAAAAAAAATAAATTATTTCGAATTTTTTATACTATTTTTTTTTTTGAATCGGGTCAATTCGAATTATTCCCAATTATTCTAAGTTTTTATTACTTTTTTTCGTACAAAAAAACTTTTTGAATTACCGGTAGAAAGAGATTTTCCTAATGAAAAAGCTTTTAAGGCTGACCAATACCCCCCTTTTTTCCAAATATTTTTACGAATATGCTTTTTGGAAATAGAAGTACGTTTTTTTGGAACTGCCATTTAAATTGAATTGATTATTCATTGTTATAGTTGGATGTGAAAGACATCTAGTATTCAAACAAATCCTTGTTTCCTATTCATTATTATGTATTTAGATTCTAGACGATACCCTCTTCATTAAAATAGAAAAAGATAACATAAATATAAATATATTTTATATATTTATATTAAAATCACCTAACGAATTTGATTAAGATTAAAAAAATAAAATATTTTTCTATGTTTTTGTTTGGAATGGAAGACAATCAAATAATTTTGTGTAAACCTAGTTAATAATTCTCAAAAAACTACCGAATAAACTAATTAAAATAACTAGGTTTTTTGTATTATTATTGATTTTATTAGATCCTTAGTAGATCTTATGATTCATATTATTTTTTAGTCTAATTTTTTATCCTTTTTGTTCGATATATGTACTATAAAAAACTTAAATGCAAATTTAATGAAAATTAATTTGTTTTATCTTCCTACTTCATAGACTTCGAATTTTTACATTTACTTAATAACTAAGTATTCACTTTACACTAACAAATTGGTTAGTTGACCGATTATAATTTCTTGATTTGAATATGAAAATAAAAAATGCTCAATCAATTATTCTATTTAATATAGTAAATTAAAACATTCTATTTAAGTTTTTTTTTAATATGGAATATCTTCTATACTTGTATACTTGATTTTTTTTATTGACTTCTTTCAAAAGAGTCAAGAGCTCGTGAATTATAAACAAAAAATGAAATTTTTAATTAATTAAATATTAATTAAATAAAATATACAAATTTTCTACTCTATTATGGAACCTATATACCAATATGCATGGATCATACCCTTCATTCCACTTCCAGTTCCTTTGTTAATAGGAGTTGGACTTCTCCTTTTTCCAACGGCAACAAAAAATCTTCGGCGTATATGGGCTTTTTCTAGTATTTCATTGTTAAGTATAGTTATGATTTTGTCGATAAAAATGTCTATTCAGCAAATAAATAGCAATTTTATTTATCAATATGTATGGTCTTGGTTCATTAATAATGATTTTTCTTTAGAATTTGGCTACTTGATTGACCCACTTACTTCTATTATGTCAATGTTAATTACTACTGTTGCAATTCTGGTTCTTATTTATAGTGATAATTATATGGCTCATGATCAGGGATATTTAAGATTTTTTGCTTATATGACTTTTTTCAATACTTCGATGTTGGGATTAGTTACTAGTTCTAATTTGATACAAATTTATATTTTTTGGGAATTAGTTGGAATGTGCTCGTATCTATTAATAGGTTTTTGGTTCACACGAACTATTGCCGCAAATGCTTGTCAAAAAGCGTTTGTGACTAATCGTGTAGGGGATTTTGGCTTATTATTAGGAATTTTAGGTCTTTATTGGATAACAGGCAGTTTCGAGTTTCGGGATTTGTTTGAAATTTTCAATAACTTAATTAATAATAATGAGGTCAATTTTTTATTTTGTATTTTATGTACTTTCTTGGTATTTGCTGGTGCAGTTGCAAAATCTGCCCAATTTCCCCTTCATATATGGTTACCAGATGCCATGGAGGGTCCTACTCCTATTTCCGCTCTCATACATGCTGCTACCATGGTAGCAGCGGGAATTTTTCTAGTCGCTCGACTTCTTCCTCTTTTCGTAGCTATACCTTACATAATGAATGTAATATCTTTTATAAGTATAATAACAGTACTATTAGGAGCTACCTTAGCTCTTGCTCAAAAAGACATTAAGAGAAGTTTAGCTTATTCTACAATGTCTCAATTGGGTTATATGATGTTAGCTCTAGGTATGGGTTCATATCGAGCTGCTTTATTTCATTTGATTACTCATGCTTATTCAAAAGCATTATTGTTTTTAGGATCCGGAGCCCTTATTCATTCAATGGAAGTTCTTGTTGGATATTCTCCAGATAAAAGCCAGAATATGGTTCTTATGGGGGGGTTAAGAAAACATGTACCAATTACAAAAACTGCTTTTTTAATAGGTACACTTTCTCTTTGTGGTATCCCGCCTCTTGCTTGTTTTTGGTCCAAAGATGAAATTCTTAATGATAGCTGGTTGTATTCGCCGATTTTCGCAATAATCGCTTATTTCACGGCCGGATTAACCGCATTTTATATGTTTCGGATCTATTTACTTACTTTTGAAGGTCATTTAAACATTTATTGTAAAAATTACAGTGGAAAAAAAAGCAGTTCCTTCTATTCAATATCTCTATGGGGTAAAGAAGGACTAAAAATAAAAACAATTAAGAAAAATTTTTGTTTATTAAACTTAGTAACAATGAATGATAAGGAAAGAGTTTCTTTTTTTTCTAAAATGAAAAAACAATATCAAATTGATGGAAATTTAATAAAAAAGGTGCGTTCTATTATTAGGATTACTAAATTTGAAAATAATATTTCTTCATATCCTTATGAATCGAACAATACTATGTTATTTCCTCTGATTGTATTGATTCTGTTTACTTTCTTCATTGGATTCATAGGAATTCCATTCAATCAAGAAGAAGTGGATTTGGATATATTAACTAAATGGTTAACTCCATCGATAAACCTTTTATATTCAAATTCAAATAATTCTGTGAATTGGTATGAATTTTTGATAAATGCAACTTTTTCAGTTAGTATAGCTTATTTGGGAATATTTATATCCTTCTTTTTATATAAACCTGTTTATTCATCATTAAAAAATTTTTACTTATTTAATTCGTTTGAAAAAAGAGGTCCAAAGAGAATTCTTTGGGACAAAATTATATATATTATATATAATTGGTCCTATAACCGTGGTTATATAGATGCTTTTTATACAACATTCTTAATTAGGGGTGTAAGAGGTTTGGCCGAACTAGTTTATTTTTTTGATAGACGAATAGTTGATGGAATTCCAAATGGTTTTGGTGTTACAAGTTTTTTCGTAGGAGAAGGTATCAAGTATGTGGGGGGGGGTCGCATTTCCTCGTATCTTTTTTTGTATTTATTCTATGTATCAATTTTTTTATCAATTTATTTATTAATTTATTTTGCTTAAGTTGTTCTTTTTTTGTTCATTGGTATAAATCCAATAATTGTACAGTTCATTATACAATAATTTTTCTGTTGTAGATGTAGACAAAGAAATCTTTCTT